TCAAATCTGTATCGATAGTCACGTTTTAAGTAGTAGTGAAAATTACCGTGACAGTTCCTTTTCTAATTACATTTGTGGCGAAAGTGGAAATAGTAGTGAAAGCGATAGTTCCAATAGAAAAACTAGCCCAAATGGTAGTCATTTAACTAGAAGTAGAAGAGAAAGTTCTAATGATCTCGAAGTAACTCAAAAATACAGGCATTTGTGGATTCAATGCGAAAATTGTTATGGATTAAATTATAAGAAAATTTTGAAGTCAAAAATGAATATTTGTGAACAATGCGGATATCATTTGAAAATGAGTAGTTCAGATAGAATCGAACTTTCGATTGATCCAGGTACTTGGGATCCGATGGATGACGACATGGTCTCTCTGGATCCCATTGAATTTCATTCCGAAGAGGAACCTTATAAAAATCGTATTGATTCTTATCAAAGAAAGACAGGATTAACAGAGGCTGTTCAAACAGGTACAGGTCAACTAAATGGGATTCCCATCGCAATTGGGGTTATGGATTTTCAGTTTATGGGGGGCAGTATGGGATCCGTAGTAGGTGAGAAAATCACCCGTTTGATCGAGTATGCTACCAATAAATTTTTACCTCTTATTCTGGTGTGTGCTTCCGGAGGAGCACGGATGCAAGAAGGAAGTTTGAGCTTGATGCAAATGGCTAAAATATCTTCCGCTTTATATGATTATCAATCAAATCAAAAGTTATTCTATGTATCGATTCTTACATCTCCTACTACTGGTGGAGTGACAGCTAGTTTTGGTATGTTGGGGGATATCATTATTGCCGAACCGAATGCCTATATTGCCTTTGCGGGTAAAAGAGTAATTGAACAAACATTGAATAAGGCAGTACCTGAAGGTTCACAAGTGTCTGAATATTTATTCCATAAGGGCTTATTCGATCTAATCGTACCACGTAATCCTTTAAAAGGTGTTCTGAGTGAGTTATTTCAGCTCCACGCTTTTTTTCCTTTGAATAAAATTCAATCAAGTAGAGTCTTAAGTTAAATTTTTTTTGTGGTGAACAATTAGTTAGTTAATTTATCAAAATCAAAATAAATAAAAATGGACTTTTCTTTGGTGACATAAGATTTAATTGTATTTGTATAAAGAATCATGCGGATAATTATTTTTTTTTACCGATATTCCTGATTACTAATCAGTAACCCTCTATCAACAAAACAACATAAAAAGCGAATTCTTCCTTAGAATTAGGAGGCAAGGCAAATAAAATGAATTTCGTGGTCCCCTTTTGCATATGTATTTTGCATATGTATATATAGAACTCAAATATAGAAAAAATATAGAATCTTGCATCTTTCTATATCTCCCAAGAATCCCCATTTTTTCTAAGAATCCCTGCTATTGGATATTGGATCGGATTCTAACGAATCTTTCGGGAATTTGGTAAAAAACTCTTTTTGTATTAAATATTAAAAAAGAAATTAGAATATACGAACAATAGAAAAATAAAAGAAGTAAGAATAGAATAATAAAGAAAGTGGATTATCATACATAACAGATATTTCATGTAGAAAGATGAATAAGTCCGTTTATTTAGTTCTACATTCCTTGCACTTATTCTATAGACTCACTTATATATACTTAGTATATATACTTAGTATACTTCTATACGAATTAGAATAGGAATTAGAATTATTATAAGATATCTTTATAATAATAACAGGTACAAATATTAAATCGAGGTACCCATTCTATGACAATTCTCAACAACTTACCCTCTATTTTTGTGCCGTTAGTGGGCCTAGTATTTCCGGCAATTGCAATGGCTTCTTTATTTTTTCATGTTCAAAAAAATAAGATTTTGTAAATCCGATGTGGTCAAATCTCCTCTAGTTTTTTTTTCAAGACTTAGCAAACACGGCACGGATATCCATTTAGTAGAGTATTGTATAACAATAACAAATAACAGGCGGCTTTCTGCGAACATAAATGAAGGAGCTCTTATGCATGCATAAACAGGATATATGGGTAAATGGAAATGAATTCTATCTATTTTCAAAAATAGGCCAGGATACGAGCCCATGTCTGAAATTTAAGTCAATGTATCTATATGTATGTAGCTATCTAATCTATATGTATCTATCTATAGGGAATCCTATGAAGGGGATGTTCTTATTTTATTATATCTAACTAATTTGATGAATTACTGCTAAAAGTTCACATCAGAATAGTACTAGTTGATGAAAGTTACTTCGGAAACAAAAAAAAGTAAAGTCAAATTTATTTTGGTTATTCTCTCAATTCCAAGAAAATGCAACTGGATCGAGTATGTATGAGTTGGCGATCAGAATATATATGGATAGAATTTATAGCAGGATCTCGCAAAACAAGTAATTTCTGCTGGGCCTTTATCCTTTTTTTAGGTTCATTAGGATTCTTATTGGTTGGAATTTCTAGTTATCTTGATAGGAATTTGATATCTTTATTTCCGTCTCAGCAAATCTGTTTTTTCCCACAAGGGATCGTGATGTCTTTCTATGGGATCGCGGGTCTCTTTGTTAGTTCCTATTTGTGGTGCACAATTACATGGAATGTCGGTAGCGGTTATGATCGATTTGATCGAAAAGACGGAATAGTGTGTATTTTTCGTTGGGGATTTCCTGGAAAAAATCGCCGCATCTTTCTACGATTCCTTATGAAAGATATTCAGTCCATCAGAATAGAAGTGAAAGGGGGTATTTATGCTCGTCGTGTCCTTTATATGGAAATTAGAGGCCTGGGGGCTATTCCGTTGACTCGTACTGATGAGAATTTGACTCCGCGAGAAATTGAGCAAAAGGCTGCGGAATTGGCCTATTTCTTGCGCGTACCAATTGACCTATTTTGAAAAAGAAAAATGAACTGAAGAATAAATGCTTTCTCAGCAGGAGGAACAAACCCAAGAATCTTCCTTTTTCTTTTTCTATAGCATAACTTACTTAATTGAAGTTTCTTCAGAATGTCCAGTCGGGCCAAAGCAAGGCAAACGTGTATGGAACAGCTATAACATAAAACGAAACCCTTTTTATCTGTAAAAAAATGGTTTTTTTGCGTATGGAAATCCCCACTCAATTCAATTCAGTAACAAAAGAAGTAACAAATCGAAATAATAGATTGATCTCATATATCAAAACTTTTCGGAATCAAAAATTGATCTTTTTTTTGTCAATATTTTGAATTCATACGTTAGATATGGATAGATCATATCTTGGAAATTATCTCTATTTTCTTTTGTTAATGGACCCTTTTTATCCTTTCGTTTGTCTTTCTTAATGACCAAAGAATTGGATCTCTTATAATGAGACCTTTTCTTTCTTTTTTTGCCACTCGGTTTTTTAGTTGTGATTCATCGGTTAGTCCTTGAATCACAACTAAAAAACCGAGACTCGATTCATAGGCGCGATACCTTATAATAGAACCCGTGCTTGGCTAGAAATATTAGATCGAATAGAGTCTACAAATGAGGTGGTTTCAGTAATAATTCACAGATGAAAAAATGACAAAAAAGAACGCACCCATTCCCATTAGATATCTCTCGTCTATAGTATTTTTAGTATTCTTACCCTGGTGGATTTCTCTCTCATTTAATAAAAGTCTGGAATCTTGGATTACTAATTGGTGGAATACTAGGCAATCCGAAACTTTCTTGAATGATATTCAAGAAAAGAGTATTCTAGAAAAATTCATAGAATTAGAGGAACTATTCCTCTTGGACGAAATGATAAAGGAATGCCCGGAAAGGCATCTACAAAAGCTTCGTATAGGGCTCCACAAAGAAACAATCCAATTGATCAAGATGCACGATGAGGATCATATCCATACGATTTTTCACTTCTCGACAAATATAATCTCTTTCGTTATTCTAAGCGGTTATTCTATTCTGGGTAATGAGGAACTTGTTATTCTTAACTCTTGGGTTCAAGAATTCCTATATAATTTAAGCGACACAATAAAAGCCTTTTCGATTCTTTTAGTAACTGATTTATGTATCGGATTCCATTCGCCCCACGGTTGGGAACTAATGATTGGCTATGTCTACAACGATTTTGGATTTGCTCATAATGATCAAATTCTATCTGGTCTTGTTTCCACTTTTCCAGTCATTTTAGATACAATTTTGAAATATTGGATTTTTCGTTATTTAAATCGTGTATCTCCGCCACTTGTAGTGATTTATCGTTCAATGGATGACTGAAAAATGATTCACTGATCCAATTAGAATGTTTCAGACTTTGTACATAAGCAAAACATTTAAAGTCGTACTTACCTTACTCTTTCTACCCATCGAGAGGATTCCTCCTATATTCCAGTAATCGGATATTCCAGTAAAATTATTTCAGTAAATAGCAGAATAGTGGATGGGGAACTATACTAGTGACCCACCAAATTTTATTGTAGAAATTTTCAGCATCAACGATTGGACCATGCAAATTAGAAATACCCTTTCTTCGATAAAGGAAGAGATTACTCGATTCATTTCCGTATCGTTCATGATATATATAATAACTCGGGCATTCATTTCAAATGCGTATCCCATTTTTGCGCAGCAGGGTTTTGAAAATCCACGAGAAGCAACTGGTCGTATTGTATGTGCCAATTGTCATTTAGCTAATAAGCCTGTGGATATTGAGGTTCCACAGGCCATACTTCCTGATACTGTATTTGAAGCAGTTGTTAGAATTCCTTATGATATGCAACTGAAACAAGTTCTTGCTAATGGTAAAAAGGGGGCTTTGAATGTAGGGGCCGTTCTTATTTTACCAGAGGGGTTTGAATTAGCCCCCCCCGATCGTATTTCGCCCGAGATGAAAGAAAAGATAGGCAATCTGTCTTTTCAGAACTACCGTCCCACTAAAAAAAACATTCTTGTGATAGGGCCAGTACCTGGGCAGAAATATAGTGAAATCACTTTTCCTATTCTTTCCCCGGACCCCGCGACTAATAAAGATATTCACTTCTTAAAATATCCAATATACGTAGGTGG